AGGAAGGAACCCAGAAGGAGGTAGCAGCAACAACAGGTTTTATTACGGGACAGCTCATGATCTTACTATCCATCTATTATGCGCCTCTTTATCTAGCACTGGCAAGACCCCACACAGTAACTGTCATAGTTCTACCGTATTTTTTGTTTCAGTTCTTCTGGAACAATCACAAATACTTTTTTGATTATACTACCAATACCAAAAATTCAATGCGTAATCTCACCATTCAATTTGTATTCCTTAATAATATCATTTTTCAATTATTCAACCATTTCCTTTTACCAAGTCCAACGTTAGCTAGATTAGTCAACATTTATATCTTTCGATACAACAACAAGATCTTATTTGTAACAAGTAGTTTTCTTGGTTGGTTAATTGGTCACATTTTTTTCATGAAATGGGTTGGATGGGTAGTATTCTGGATACGGCAAAATCCTTCTATCATAGCAATGCCGCGTATAGGTAGAAGGCACGCTAGATCAAATAAGTACCTTGTGGCAGACTTGAGAACTTCTATGGGTCGAATTTTGAGTATTCTCTTATTTATCACCTGTGCCTACAATTTAGGCGGAATACCCTCGCCTATTTTCACTAAGAAACTGAAGGAAAACTCAAAAAAAAAAAAAGAAATGGGGGAAAGTGAGGAAGAAACAGATGTAGAAATAGAAACCACTTCCGATTCCGAAGAGATCCAAGTGGATGAAGAGGAAAAAACAAAGGAGAAATTTGAAAAACCTATTGTGACTCTTCTTTTCGATTATAAACGATGGAATCGTCCATTGCGATATATAACAACCAATCAACCTGCAAATGCTGTAAGAAACGAAAACGAAATGGCACAATATTTTTTTGCTACATGCCTAAGTGACGGAAAACAAAGAATCTCTTTTACATATCCACCCAGTTTGTCAACTTTTTTTGAAATGATACAAAAAAGGTGGTTTTTAGACACGACAGAAACAAGATCCTCGGAAGAACTATATAATCGTTGGGTTTCTACCAACGAACAAAAAAGAAAGAGCCTAAGCAACGAATTTATCAAGCGAATTGAAGCTCTAGACAAGGGTTCTCTTGATGATGTACTTGAAAAAAGGACTAGATTGTACAATGATGGGACTGAGCAAAACTGCTTACCAAAAGTGTATGATCCTTTTTTGAGCGGACCCCACCGTGGAACAATTAGAAATTTCGATTTGGACTCAAGCATCAACAATCCTTTAAACAACCCGATAGAAGATTCCCTAACAAGCATGTGGAATAAGCTTAAGCTTCAAGATATCCTTCCTAATGATTTCCGAGAATTTGAAGATCAAGAAGACAAAAGGAAAGAAGATCAAGAAAACAAAAAAAGTGAAGATCAACAACAAAAAGAATATCAATATCAAAGTGCATTAAGTGCATTTGAAGACGAAGATAAAGAATATCAAAGTGCATTTGAAGATGAAGATCGAGAAATTCGAAGTGAATTTGCAGGGGAACCAAGGCCTAATACGGCTTTGAATTTAAACGAAAATGATGAAATCGAAAATGATGAAATTGAAAACCTTGAAATTGCAATCGAAAACTTTGAAATCGAAAAAAAGGTTCCTCGATGGTCATACAAATTGAACGTGGATTGGGGGGATTTGGAAAACGAGCCAAAAGACAATGAAGAAGAGGAAAATCAGGCTTATGATATTTGTTCACCAGAAGTAAGACGCGTAGTCATTTATACTGAGAAAGAGACTGAGAACGAGACTGAGAACGAGACTGAGAAAGAGACGGAGACTGGTGCGAATGCTAGGACTATCGAAAAAAATACTAAGACTACTACTGACGAAGATAAGACAGATAAAACTGCCGAGAATGCTCGGACTATCGAAAATCCTAAGACTACTACTGACGAAGATAAGACAGATAAGACTGCCGAGAATATTAAGACTACTACTGACGAAGATAAGACAGATAAAACTGCCGAGAATGCTCGGACTATTGAAAATCCTAAGAATACTATTAAGGATAAGGAAGATAAGAAGGAGGAGGAGGAACCGGAAGAAATTGCTTTGCTTTCCTATCTAGAAGAACCAGATTTTGATCGCGATTTAATTAAAGGATCCATGCGAGCTCAACGACGCAAAATTTCTATTTTTCCACTGTTTCACCCATATGTGCGTTCCCCGCTTTTTTTGGGCCAAGAAGACAGAAAATTGTTTTTTTTTTTTTCTTTTGATATCCTCGAAATGCAGAGTTTGCTTTTCAGAATCAGAAATTTGGTGGGTAAATGCGTGGAATTCAAAACTTTTCATTCGCATTCTAAAGATACAGAAGAAAAAAAGAAAAAAAGGCTGGAGCAAGCAGAGCAAAAAGATCCGAGGGAAGAGGTGGAGGAGAAGAAGGTGGCAGACTTTTTCGAACTTTATGAGGCTCAACGACTAAGGGGCGTGCTTTTAGTAACCCTATCATTTCTTAGAAAATATATAATACTGCCCTCGTTGATAATAGCCAAAAATATTGGCCGTATGCTATTATTTCAATGTCCCGAGTGGCGCGAGGATTGGAAAGCGTGGAGTAAAGAAATGCATGTTAAATGTACTTATGAAGGGATTCCATTATCAGAAAATGAATTCCCCCAAAATTGGTTAGACGATGGTATTCAGATAAAGATCCTATTTCCTTTCGATCTAAAACCTTGGCACAAACCTCAAGTAGAATCTAATCATAAAGATCCAATGAAAAAGAAAGGAAAAGGTAAAAAAGGGAATTTTTGTTTTTTAACACCTTTCGGAATGGAAGCCGAAGGACCCTTTGGCCCTTACCGAGAAAAACCCTCCTTTTTTAAACCTATTTGGAAAGAAATTGATACAAACCTCAAAAAAGTGAAAAAGGAAGGTTTTCTAGCTCTAAGAATTTTAAAGCAAAGAACAAAAAGGTTTAGAAAGGTTTTAAAAAAACAAATACGTTGGATTTTCAAAATAATTGGATTTATCAAAAGAAAAATCCAAGAACTTAGAAAAGTAAAGACAATTCCAGTATCTGAGTGGGAGGAATTAAGTATAAATAGAAAAAATGATAATGATATAGTAAGTAATAATCCTATTACTGAATCGCTCGATCAAGTTAGATCCATGGATTGGATAAATGATTCCCTAACATCAAAAAAAATACCTGATATGGCTGATAGTACAAATGCAATCAAAGATCAAATTAAAACAATCACAACAGAAACTATAAAAATAATTAGAATTCCAGATATCGAAATGAGTTCTAAGAAACCAAGTTATGATGATAAGAAATTAGAGCCGCAGAAAGGGATTTTGCAAATATTCAAAAGAAGGAATACCCGATTAATACGCAAATGGCACTATTTCGTAAAATTGTTTATTGAAAGGATATACATAGAGATCCCTTTATATATAATTAATAGTATGAGAATCAATGTCAAAGTTTTTCTTGAATCAAATAAGAACACTTTTGTGAAATACAGTCCTAATGATGAACCAAATCAAAAAAAAATGCGTTTTATTTCGACTATAAAAGAATCACTTTCTATTTCTAATAGTAGTAATAATAATGAATATTCTTTTTGCGATCTCGCCTCTTTGTCACAGGCATACGTATTTTACAAATTATCACAAACTCAAATTATTAACAAGTATCACTGGAAATCTGTACTTCAATATCAGGGAACACTTCTTTTTCTTAAGGATCAAATAAAAGATTCCTTTAGAAGACAAGGAATATCTCATTCGAAATCAGGGCATAAGAAAATCCACAATATGAGAATAAATGAATGGAAAAATTGGTTAAGGGGACGTTATCACTATCAGTACAATTTATCAAAACCTCAATGGTCTCGACTAGTAGCGCAAACGCAAAAATGGCGAAATAGAATCCAGAAGAGTTCTATGGTTCAAACTAAAAACTCTCAAAATCTGGATTTTTATAAACAGAAAAAAGACCAATTAATTCATTATGAGAACGAAAAAAACAAGAATTATGCGAAGGCTCCTGTACTAAATAAAAAATTGAAAAATTACAAATATGATCGTTTATCACATAAATATATTCATTATGAAGATAAGAAGGGTTCATATATTTCTAGATCACCATTACAAGTAAATGAGGGCAACGAGCTTCTCTTTAATTATAAAAACAAGAAATATTCTCTTGAATTATATGATCTGTCGGAGGATGTAGTTGGTACTGGTTCTCTAAAAAAAAGAGAAGACTACGATAGGCATAGAAATCGGGAGAGAAAATATTTTGATTGGAGAATTTTTGATTTTTCTCTTAAAACAAAAATGGAGGATATAGAGTTCTGGCTCGATCTGGATATTGAGGTCAACATTCTTAAAAATATTAAAAAACGTAATGTTTATCCAAAAATTGATAAAGAAGATAAGAAAGATAAGAAAAAGACTTTTTCTCTCGCGATTGATAAACAACTTAACGCGGCCAATCGAACAAAAAACATTTTTGACTGGATGGGAATGAATGAAGAAAGAATAAAAATGGATCCGATATCTAAGACATCTACTCTGAAACTCTCGTTTTTACCCCCAGAATTTGTGTCACTTTATGATACATATAAGATTCAACCATGGAGCATACCAATCAATTCGCTTCTTTTCAATTTTGATGGAGATGAGAACGCTATTGAAAAAAAGGATTCTGAATTAGAAACTAAAAAGAAAGAAGAAAATAAAAAGTCAGTCCAGGGAAATATTGGCTCAGATGGCTCAAACCAACAAAAAGATTTGAAAGAAGATTCTAACAAAAATGACAAGCAACCTAAGAAGAAGAAAACATCAGAATTAGATCTTTTACTAAAAAAAAATTCTGTTTTTCAAGCAAAATTAGACGAACCTTCACCTTTGTATTCGAATAATGTACTATACGATAATATAAAAGTAATTTCTCTACTGGTTAGACTGCAAAATCCAACGGAAATTACTCTAATTTCGATCAAAAGAGAGGACCTGAGGGTAGAGCTAATCCCATTGACAAATACTCAACCTATTGCCGAGTTAGTAAAAAAGGGATATTTGTTTATTGAACCGGCTAAGTTATCAATAAAATGGGATGGGCAATCTATTATGTATCAAACAATAACGGTTTTACATGTACTTAAAAATAAGCAAAAAATGAAAAGTTATCAAAAAAGCCAAGAAAAAAGAAATGTTGATGTTGATAAGAAGGGTTTTTATAAACCCATTCCTCGACACAAAAAGTTGCTCGGGAATAGAGAAAAAAATCATAATGATTTACTTGTTATTGAAAATATTTTATCTCCTAGACGTCGTAGAGAGTTAAGAATTCGACTTTGTTTAAATTCAGGAGATGGAAATGTTGTGGATAGAGATCTAGCATTTTGTAAGGGTAACAAAGCAAGTACAAGTAACTGTCTTCAAGTTTTGGATAAAGGTAAAAGTTTTGATATAAATGCAAAGAAATTTATGAAGTTTAAATTATTTCTTTGGCCCAATTATCGATTAGAAGATTTAGCTTGTATGAATCGCTATTGGTTTGATACCAATAATGGTAGTTGTTTCAGTATGTCAAGAATCCGTATGTATCCACAATTGAGAATTACTTGATGGTCCATTTTTTATGAATCACATGCCATATCTTATATGGTATATGAAGGCAAGGAGATAGACAAAAGTGTTATGTTATATTAGATTCTGGTACATAAATAATACTGATTTAACGACATTATCCTATCCGAAATGAATTAAGAATCGGCAGGCTCTTCTTAATCTTAAGTCCAACTGCTTCTCTTTTTTGAGTGCAAAGTCGATCAGCCATACCCGTTTTTGTATTCATATCCGAAAAAAGGAAAAGTGGATTGAGTAATCGAATTTGATAAAAAAAGCAAGTATCTAAAAAAATTCAAATGAACTTTTGGTGTATAACAAACGCAAATGTATTATTATTAGTGATCGGTAAAACCCAGATTTGTCAATTTGTAAAAAAAAAAAGCGGGAGTGAGAAGAATTCTTTTTATGGTAAAAAATTCATTTATCTCAGTTATTTCTATTTCGCAAGAAGAAAAAAAGGGGTCTGTTGAATTTCAAATATTCAGTTTCACCAATAAGATAAGGAGACTTACTTCACATTTAGAATTGCACAGAAAAGATTATTTATCTCAGAGAGGTTTACGTCAAATTCTAGGAAAACGTCAACGGCTACTATCTTATTTGTCAAAGAAAAATAGAGTACGTTATAAAGAATTAATTAGTAAATTCGATATTCGGGAGATAAAAACCCACCCCAATTAATTTTGAAATTCGTTTGCAGCAATTCACGGAATAAGGAATCGGAGAAAAAATATATGACTGTACCAACTACAAGAAAAGATCTCATGATAGTCAATATGGGTCCTCAACACCCATCAATGCATGGTGTTCTTCGACTCATCGTTACTCTAGATGGTGAGGCTGTTATTGACTGTGAACCTGTATTGGGTTATTTACACAGAGGAATGGAAAAAATTGCAGAAAATCGAACAATTATACAATATCTGCCTTATGTAACACGTTGGGATTATTTAGCTACTATGTTTACAGAAGCAATAACAGTAAATGCACCAGAACAATTAGGAAATATTCAAGTACCTAAAAGAGCCAGCTATATTAGAGTCATTATGCTGGAACTGAGTCGCATAGCTTCTCATTTGTTATGGCTTGGCCCTTTTATGGCGGATATCGGTGCGCAGACTCCTTTTTTCTATATTTTCAGAGAGAGAGAACTTATATATGATCTATTCGAAGCTGCCACGGGTATGCGAATGATGCATAATTATTTCCGTATTGGGGGAGTAGCTGCTGATCTACCTCATGGATGGATAGATAAATGTTTAGATTTCTGTGATTATTTTGTAACAGGGGTTACTGAATATCAAAAACTTATTGCACGGAATCCTATTTTTTTGGAAAGAGTTGAAGGGGTGGGCTTTATTAGCGGAGAGGAAGCAATAAATTGGGGCTTATCCGGACCCATGCTACGAGCTTCCGGAATGCCATGGGATCTTCGTAAAGTTGATCATTATGAGTCTTATGACGAATTTGATTGGGAAGTGCAATGGCAAAAAGAAGGCGATTCTTTAGCGCGTTATTTAGTCCGAATCAGTGAAATGAAAGAATCTATCAAAATTATTCAACAAGCTCTGGAACAAATCCCGGGGGGTCCTTATGAAAATTTAGAAGTACGCCGCTTTGATAGTGCAAGGGATTTCGAATTGAATGATTTTGATTATCGATTTATTAGTAAAAAACCTTCGCCCACTTTTGAATTGTCAAAACAAGAACTTTATGTGAGAGTAGAAGCCCCTAAAGGGGAGTTGGGAATTTTTCTAATAGGGGATCAGAGTGTTTTTCCCTGGAGATGGAAAATTCGTCCACCAGGTTTTATCAATTTGCAAATTCTTCCTCAGCTAGTTAAAAGAATGAAATTGGCTGATATTATGACAATACTAGGTAGTATAGATATCATTATGGGAGAAGTTGACCGTTGAAATGATAATGGATACGACAAAAGTACAACAAGCTATCAATTCCTTTTCCAGATCGGAATCATTAAAAGAGTTTTACGGACTCATATGCTTGCTTGTTCCTATTTTTACTCCTTTATCGGGAATCGTCATAGGGGTGCTAGTAATTGTGTGGTTAGAACGACAAATATCTGCAGGAATACAACAACGTATTGGACCCGAGTATGCCGGTCCTTTCGGAATTCTTCAAGCTTTAGCAGATGGGACCAAACTCATTTTCAAAGAGGATCTTCTCCCCTCTAGAGGGGATATTCTTTTATTCAGTCTTGGGCCGTCTATCGCGGTCATATCAATCTTATTAAGTTATTCCGTAATTCCTTTTGGCTATCGCCTTGTTCTAGCCGATCTGAGTATAGGTGTTTTTTTATGGATTGCAATTTCAAGTATTGCTCCTATTGGACTTCTAATGTCAGGGTATGGATCAAATAATAAATATTCCTTTTTAGGTGGTCTACGAGCCGCTGCTCAATCAATTAGTTATGAAATACCATTAACTCCATGTGTATTATCAATCTCTCTACGTGCGATTCGTTAGGATATTCATCAGTCGGGGCGATGAACTAAATTAAATACAGATAGTTATATGAGTGAAACAAAACAGCTTAAAAATTGGCAGTAAAAAATTGAGTCTCATTCCCTAGGTACAAGAGTTAAGTGAAAGTAAAGATAAGCAGTAGAAACTAGAAACTGTTTCCCAAAGATTGGTGGATTAGTCATCAGGGTTTTGAAGCGGATACAAAAGATCAACCTATAGGGAGTTTTTACTTTTTACTATATCTTTGTATTACTATACTATGTACTATACTATGGGGGGGTTGGGCAAAAATTAGTGGACGGTTAGGAATACTAAGGTACACAAAAGATTAGTAATATAGAGTATCCCGAGGGACGGATATTTCCGTATAAAAGGAATCCTAATAGGGGCTTTAAGTTAGTAGAAACGATCAAGTAGTACTTCCCCATGATCCCGATCCAGAGTATGCTCCTATCCACTGATTCAAGAAATTCCTATCAGGAACGAAGTAATCCTTTATTTTCTTTTAGATTCTTTTTTTCTTTTTTATGAGAAAGAAGAAGAGGAACGAAAGAAAAAAAACGGAACTCTTATTCTTTATTTCTTTATCCATATTAATAATTAATACACATATAACTCTTATCACAATTCATGAACTAATAACTAATATAACTAATAGAGTGTCTTTTTTTTTTTTCGTAATGGAAAGGGGTATGAATACAAATAGTCATAAGTAGTTTATTTAAGGATGAAGTTTTTACTAAATAAAGTTGAAATTCTATTCTAAAGGATAAGATCAATTCATAAGCACTTTTTTATAGCAGACAGGATTGCATTGGTCTAATTTTGGACTTTACGATGTATCGTTACTCGACCTACTCTACAAACAACAAACATAGTGAGATACCATCAAAGAGGTCCTTATATTTATTTGTGGCCATCGAGGAGCCGTATGAAGTTGAAGTTTCATGTACGTTTTTGCAATAGCGACGGGAAGAGTGATGTTACCATCGACTAGAATTATCTAACAGTTCAAGTACAGTTGATATAGTTGAGGCGCAATCAAAATATGGTTTTTGGGGGTGGAATCTGTGGCGTCAACCTATAGGGTTTATGGTTTTTCTAATTTCTTCCCTAGCGGAATGTGAGAGATTACCTTTTGATTTACCGGAAGCAGAGGAAGAACTAGTTGCGGGTTATCAAACCGAATATTCGGGTATTAAATTTGCTTTATTTTACCTTGCTTCCTATCTAAACCTACTAGTTTCTTCATTATTTGTAACAGTTCTTTACTTGGGTGGTTGGAATTTTTCTATTCCGTACATACTCATTCCTGAGCTTTTCGGAAATAATGAAGTGTGTAGAGTCTTTGGAACGACAATAGGTATTTTTATTACATTAGCTAAAGCTTTTTTGTTCCTGTTCATTCCTATCACAACAAGATGGACTTTACCTAGGCTGAGAATGGACCAACTATTGAATCTTGGGTGGAAATTTCTTTTACCTATTTCTTTGGGGAATTTTTTATTAACAACTTCGTTCCAACTCCTTTCATTATAATGGAAAGGCATGGCATGGGATTTTTAGGATATGATAGTATAGCTTCATAACTTCTCTCAACCAATAGAAAAAAACATGAAATTTATTCAGAGATATTCACGATATGCTCCCTATGGTAACTGGGTTCATGAATTATGGTCAACAAACAGTACGAGCTACGAGGTATATTGGCCAAAGTTTTTTGATTACCCTATCTCATGCGAATCGTTTGCCGGTAACTATTCACTATCCTTATCAAAAATTCATCACATCGGAGCGTTTTCGTGGTCGAATACATTTTGAATTTGATAAATGTATTGCTTGTGAAGTATGTGTTCGTGTATGCCCTATAGATCTACCTGTTGTTGATTGGAAATTGGAAACGAATATTCGAAAGAAACGATTGCTTAATTACAGTATTGATTTTGGAATATGTATATTTTGTGGTAACTGCGTCGAGTATTGTCCAACAAACTGTTTATCAATGACTGAAGAATATGAGCTTTCTACTTATGATCGTCACGAATTAAATTATAATCAAATTGCTTTGGGTCGATTACCAATGTCAATAATTGGAGATTACACAATTCAAACAATTATGAATTCGATTCCAATAACAAAAAGCGTGGGTAATTCTGTTCATTCAATAACAATTACTTAATTAGATTAGTCAAATTTGGTTTTGATTGAACTTGAGGAAGCGAAGTTTGCTTAATCAATACCTAAACCTAAGAATCCTAAGATTGTTAAGAATCGGGGCTTGCTTTGTGTTAAAAATTCTAAAATATATGAGGCTTTCGAAATCTATAAATGAAATTGCATTTTTTCGTTTTTTCGTATAGAAAAAGCAGATGCAAGTAAAATGACTAAGTGTATCTACATCAACTAACACCCTATAAAAGGATTTCATTCAATTAGAAACTAGAAACGTATTAAAAAATAGGATAATGTCTTTTTTCTCGGTCGGGTCAATAAGGTCATGAAGGATTTCGGCTGAATTTCTCTCTTAATTTTACATATTTACATAAAATAAAAAATGGATTTACCTGCGCCAATACATGATTTTCTCTTAGTATTTTTAGGGTTGGGTCTTATAGTCGGTGGTCTAGGAGTAGTATTACTTACCAATCCTATTTATTCTGCCTTTTCGTTGGGATTGGTGCTTGTTTGTATATCCTTATTCCATATTCTTTCGAATTCCTATTTTCTAGCTGCGGCACAGCTACTTATTTACGTGGGAGCCATAAATGTCCTAATCGTTTTTGCTGTGATGTTCATGAATCGTTCAGAATATTCCAATGATGCCCACCTTTGGACTGCGGGGGATGGGATCACTTCACTAGTTTGTACAAGTCTTTTTTTTTCACTAATTACTACTATTTCAGATACATCATGGTACGGAATTATTTGGACCACAAGATCAAACCAAATTCTAGAACAGGATTTGATAAATAATGGTCAACAAATTGGGATTCATTTATCAACGGATTTTTTTCTTCCATTTGAACTTATTTCTATAATTCTTTTAGTTGCCTTGATAGGCGCAATTGCTATAACTCGTCAGTAATAAATACTCATAAAAAAAAACTAAGGATTTCCTTTCTTTTCTTTTTTATTTTAATGCTTCTTTTAGCTTGTTCATGTATAAAATGGAAATGTTTTAGTTAGGTCTATTACCAATATTTTCATTACATACTTGGTATACTCTATCAGTTCAGTTACATTATTGTTCATATTGAAATGAATCAAGATTGAATTGGTGCGGGGTAGTTCAATGATGCTCGAGCATATACTTGTTTTGAGCGCCTATTTATTATCTATGGGTATCTATGGATTGATTACAAGTCGAAATATGATTAGAGCGCTTATGTGTCTTGAGCTTATACTGAATGCAGTGAATTTGAATTTCATAACATTTTCTGATTTTTTTGATAGTCGTCAATTAAAAGGAGACATTTTCTCGATTTTTGTTATAGGTATTGCAGCCGCTGAAGCGGCTATTGGATTAGCTATTGTTTCGTCAATTCATCGTAATAGAAAATCAACTCGTATCAATCAATCAAATTTGTTAAATAAATAGCAGTAATCGTAGGCATATAGATAAAGAAAAGAATAGACGCTATTTTTGAAAATCTAAGAAGGCGAAGTATCTTGGTCCTCTCTCATGAGCAGATACAGAAGTAGATTGATTACAAACTCATTCTAGTAAATGGAAATCGTTGATTCATCTGGTGTTTAAATGTATTTCATTTACTAATACTAAGTTATTTTACTAGAACTAGATCGAAAATTTATGATGTTCAAAAAATGGATAGATCCAATGTCACATTCAGTAAAGATTTATGATACATGCATAGGGTGTACCCAATGTGTACGAGCTTGCCCCACAGATGTATTAGAAATGATACCTTGGGACGGATGCAAAGCTAAACAAATTGCTTCTGCTCCAAGAACAGAAGACTGCGTGGGTTGTAAAAGGTGTGAATCCGCCTGTCCAACGGATTTCCTGAGTGTACGGGTTTATTTATGGCATGAGACAACTCGCAGCATGGGTCTAGCTTATTGATACCTTGCAAAAAATTCTACTTGCACTCTTTTTATTTTTCTTTACCGACAAAAACCCATACTCGATATTATATATATCTAATTATGTATTTTTCGAGTATGGGTTTTTCTGTCCAAAGTGTATCTTGTCTTTACCACGAATTCTTTTCCTTGGTTAACAATAATTGTTGTTTTGCCGATATTCGCGGGCTCTCTCATTTTCTTTTTCCCTCATAGAGGAAATAAGGTAATTAGGTGGTATACTATTTGTATTTGTCTATTAGAACTCCTTCTAACCACCTATGCATTCTGTTATCATTTTCAATTGGACGATCCATTAATCCAATTGGAAGAGGATTATAAATGGATAAATATTTTTGATTTTCACTGGAGACTCGGAATCGATGGACTTTCCATAGGACCCATTTTACTGACGGGATTTATTACCACTCTAGCTACTTTAGCGGCTTGGCCGGTTACTCGAGATTCACGATTGTTCCATTTCCTAATGTTAGCAATGTATAGCGGTCAAATAGGATCATTTTCCTCTCGAGATCTTTTACTTTTTTTCATTATGTGGGAGTTGGAATTAATTCCTGTCTACCTACTTCTTTCTATGTGGGGCGGGAAGAAACGTTTGTACTCAGCTACAAAGTTTATTTTGTATACTGCGGGGGGTTCTATTTTTCTCTTAATCGGAGTTCTGGGTATGAGTTTATATGCTTCTAATGAACCGACATTACAGTTTGAAACATTAGCTAATCAATCATATCCTGTAGTATTGGAAATACTATTATATCTTGGATTTTTTATTGCTTATGCTGTAAAACTTCCAATCATACCCCTACATACATGGTTACCGGATACCCACGGAGAAGCACATTATAGTACATGTATGCTTTTAGCCGGAATCTTATTAAAAATGGGAGCATATGGATTAGTTCGTATCAATATGGAATTATTACCCCACGCTCATTCTCTATTTTCTCCCGGGTTGATGATAATAGGGACAATTCAAATAATCTATGCAGCTTCAACATCTCCTGGTCAACATAATTTAAAAAAGAGAATTGCTTATTCTTCCGTATCTCATATGGGTTTCACAATTATAGGAATTAGTTCCATAACAGATGCGGGACTCAATGGGGCTATTTTACAAATGATCTCTCATGGATTTATTGGCGCTGCGCTTTTTTTCTTGGCAGGAACGAGTTATGATAGAATACGTCTTGTTTCTCTCGACAAAATGGGAGGAATAGCTATCCCAATGCCAAAAATATTTACATTATTTAGTAGTTTCTCAATGGCTTCTCTTGCATTGCCAGGAATGAGCGGTTTTTTTGCGGAATTGGTAGTATTTTTTGGAATAATAACTAGCCAAAAATATTTTTTCATGTCAAAAATACCCATTACATTTCTAACGGCAATTGGAATGATATTAACTCCTATCTATTCATTATCTATGTTACGTCAGATTTTCTATGGATACAAACAATTTCATGCCCCAAACTCTCATTTTTTTGATTCCGGACCGCGAGAACTTTTTGTTTCGATTTGTATACTTTTACCAATAATTGGTATTGGTATTTATCCAGATTTCGTTTTTTCCCTATCAGTTGACAAGGTAGAAATTATTTTATCTAATTATTTTTTTTTATAGATACTTTGTTTTTATCAAAAAAATAAAAGAATAATATAATAAGATATCTATCAAGTAAAAAAAACTTGATTGAATTAGATACGTTTGGAGTTTTTGTTTGAGAACCGTAAAAAACTTTATGGTTCTCAAACAAAAACTCTTACAAACTTTTGTTATATACGCTATCCCCCTGTCCCTGTATTCGATTTCTAAGGATCCTTCTTCAATTAGAAGTTAATGTGAATGAACCATAACTATGTAGTCCTATTCCTAATAGATTTATCCCGAAATAGCATATCCAAATTATAAGAAATCCCGTAGAAGCCACAATTGCAGAGTTTATGCCTTGCAAATTCTTATTTGTTCGAGTATGTAAATAAATCCCAAATATAGCCCAAGTAATAAATGCCCAAGTTTCCTTGGGATCCCAATTCCAATATGACCCCCACGCTTCATTAGCCCACACTGCTCCGGAAAGGATACCGATGGTTAAAAAGAGAAAACCTAGACTAATGATACGACAACCCCAAAAATCCAATTGATGAATGAATTGATACCTATGATAATTTCTAAACGAAATAAAAAAAGGATTTCGCACAACATTGCTTATTTCATTCATGTATTTTGTCTCGCCAGAATAAAATGGCCCCGTTAATAAATAATGAATTTTACCAAGAATCTCTAGGTTTTTTCGAAATGTAATTACTAGAAGGGCCATTGATAATAAAGATCCGCATAGAAGAGCTGCGTAGCTCAATACCATCATACTTACGTGCATCATTAACCACTGAGATTGGAGAGCGGGTACTAATTTTGTGGATTGATGAATTTCAGTTAAAAGACCTGAAGTAGCAAACCCTTGGGTAAAAATAGCACTTGGCGTGGTTATTGTACTTAAATGATTTTTATGGTTCCTAAAATAGGGAACTAAATGAATCATGGAAAAACTCCACGAAAGGAACATTAATGATTCATATAAATCACTTAAGGGGAAATGACCTGAATAAATCCACCGAATCACTAAAAATCCTGTTATACACAAAAAAGAAGCTTTCATCCCTTTTTCTGACGAATCATATAGTCCAACAATTTCGTGGACTAATAAGGTCATCAAATAAATAGTAGTTACAATTGAAACAATCGAAAAAGAGACGTGAGTTAATATATGTTCTAAAGTCAAAAATATCATAAAAATCCTAAAAGTAAATATGGAATTCAAGAATTCAATTCATTATAGAATAGGATCTATTTTAGTTCTTTTTGAAGATGCCGCCACTCGGACTCGAACCGAGATGCTCTAGCACTGCTTCCTAAGAGCAGCGTGTCTACCAATTTCACCATAGCGGCGTGCTCGAAATCATAATAGCCCATCTATATTCAATATTCAATCGTTGAGATGGCAGGATTGAATTAGTATCCCTTAGCTTTAGAAAAAAAATGAATAAAGACTTACTATAATAATAAATAATAAAAAAATAATAACTATTTGAACATATTCAATAAAAGAAAAAGAAAAAAGAATCTTTAGTTGTGAAATAGTGTAAGTTTTCATAATCCAATGCTTTTTTTATCTAGTTAAAAGGTTAAAAGGGAAGCTCTTCGAGAATTTACCCGTCTTAACTAGATCGTGACCCAATTCTTATTTTTTGAGAATTTTTTCTCTATCTTTATGCGAGATATATTCTATATTAAAATGAAAAATGAAAACCTTCCTAAAACTAAAAAAAGAAGACTTTTTTTAGTTTTTGTATTATTTTCATTTGAAAAAGTGAATAGATGGGAAAGATTCTAATCCCTATCCCACAAAAACTTACAAAAAAAAAAAAAACGAAAGAGAAAAATGTTATACTTATACCTTGAACTCAATTTTACTTAAGTATTAAGTAAAAATAATCATTTATTTTGGTTATTGCAATATTCGGTAAATAGATTATAGAATATATATATATTTTATGTATATAATTAATATAAAAAATATATACAGAATCCTGAGTAGCCATTTACCCCAATAAATAAAGAAAGATAATATAAATTGATGGGAATACTTCCTATTATTTTACTAATTTACTAAATGAAATTAGCAAATTGAGCGATTCGTCGGCATTCAATTTAGAATAGTTCAATGCTTTACTACATTACTTTTTTCGATTAGTCGCACAAAAAAAAAAAAATTGAAAATTCCCGGAAAAAAGATATCTTGCAAAAGCAAATTCTTTTACTGTCGCCCAGCACCTTTTTGAATTTACAAATATTTTGACGAATACGTTTTTTTGGAACCATCATTAAAAATGAAAACAGAAAAAAAGAAAGAGGTTATTTACTATATTATAGTTAACTGGGTAAGACTTCTATTGATCAAAATAGAGATTTTTTACTGTATTAGATAAAATATCCGTACATACAAGATCAAAAGTAAAGAATCATTTTTCTCATTTTTCTTTGTTACTATTTAATATATCTTATCTTCTCTTCGCATTAAGATTTATTTCGACGATCTCCATTTCTTGCTGCTATAGATATAGCAATTTAATTGCTTATTCTTATTAATTTAATAATAAAAGGGATTTGATTGAGTATCTCCAGATAGTTTCGTCGTGTTATATTAAATTAACAAAAAATAGATCAAAAAGTTTCATGAAACCTACCTGCTTGAAAAATAAAAAACGCTATTGTAAAAATTGTCAAAATTTCCATTTTCAAATTAGAACGAGTCAATGAGTTAGTTGTTATATTAATTGGTTGAGTGATACTTGACTTGATAATAAATAATATTTTTCATAATTTATTTGTTTTCTTTTTTTTTTTTCAGTTATATGCGATTTGATTTCTATTTAATTTAAATCGTCATTTTCTTTTTCTTTATTCAATTCTTTTTTGCTTTTTCCCCAAGAGATAAGAACTGGTGAATCGGAAACAATTAAATAATAATAATAAAAAAAAAAAAAAATACAAAAAGTTTTCTTTTTTTATGGAACATACATATCAATATGCATGGATCATACCTTTTGTTCCACTCCCAGTTCCTATTGCTATAGGAGTGGGACTTCTCCTTTTTCCGACCGCGACAAAAAGCCTTCGCCGTATGTGGGTTTTTCCTAGTGTTTTATTACTCAGTATCATTATGATTTTTTCAGCGGATCTGGCTATTTATCAAATAAACGTCAGTATTGCTCATCAATATGTATGGTCCTGGACTATCCATAATGATTTTTCCTTAGAATTTGGCTATTTGATAGATCCGCTTACTTCCATTATGTTATTATTAATTACTACTGTTGGGATAATGGTTCTTATTTATAGTGACAATTATATGTCTCATGATCAAGGATATTTGAGATTTTTTGCTTATATGAGTTTGTCTAATGCTTCTATGTTGGGATTAGTAACTAGTTCTAATTTGATACAAATTTATTTTTTTTGGGAATTGGTTGGAATGTGTTCCTTTCTATTAATAGGTTTTTGGTTCACACGACCTATTGCGGCAAGTGCTTGTCAAAAAGCCTTTGTAACTAATCGCGTAGGGGACTTTGGTTTATTATTAGGAATCTTGGGTTTTTATTTTATAACGGGTAGTTTCGACTTTCGAAATTTGTTCGAAATAACCAAAAATTTGATTGATAATGATGGGTTCAATTCTTTATTTCTTACTTTCTTTGCCTCCCTATTATTCGTTGGTGCAGTTGCTAAATCGGCACAATTTCCCCTTCATGTATGGTTACCTGATGCCATGGAAGGGCCTACTCCTATATCAGCTCTTATCCATGCTGCTACTATGGTAGCAGCAGGAATTTTTCTTGTAGCTCGACTTATTCCTCTTTTTATATCTATACCCTACGTAATGAATTTTATTTCTTTAATAGGTATGATAACATTACTATTAGGGGCTACTTTGGCTCTTGCTCAAAGAGACATTAAGAGAAGTTTAGCCTATTCTACAATATCTCAATTGGGTTATACTATGTTAGCTTTAGGTATGGGATCTTATCGAGTGGCTTTATTTCATTTGATCACCCATGCCTATTCGAAAGCATTATTATTTTTAGGTTCTGGATCCATTATTCATTCAATGGAAACCTGTATTGGATATTCGCCAGAAAAAATCCAGAATATGGCTCTTATGGGGGGTTTAACAAAATATTTACCAATTACAAAAACTTCCTTTTTGTTAGGTACACTTTCTCTTTGTGGTATTCCACCTCTTGCTTGTTTTTGGTCCAAAGACGAGATTCTTTATGATAGCTGGGGATATTCGCCTCTTTTTGCGATAATAGCTTCTTTCACGGCGGGTTTAACTGCATTTTATATGTTTCGAATGTATTTACTGACTTTTGAGGGGCATTTAAACGTTTATTTTCAAAATTTTAACGGCAAAAAAAATAGCTCGTTCTACTCACTATCTATATGGGGTAAAGATGGATTGAAATTGAGAAAAGCAAATTTGCTTTTATCAACAATAAATAATATTGAAAGCGTTTCCCTTTTTTTGAAAAAAGGGTATCCAATTCATGGGAATGCAAGAAATGTGATGCGACCTCTTTTTACTATTACTCTTTTTTCCAATAAAAAAAATTCAATCTATCCCCAGGAATCGGACAATACAATGCTATTTCCACTTATTGTATTGGTTTTATTTACTTGTTTCATCGGATCCATAGGACTTCCTTTTGATCAAAAGGAAGTCTATTTTGATATATTATCAAAATGGTTAGCTCCGACGATAACTTTTTTACAGTCAAATTCAAACAATTCTATGGATTCGTATGAATTTGTCACAAATGCATTTTTTTCAGTAAGTATAGCTTTTTTTGGAATATTTATAGCGTCTCTTTTATATAGGCCTGTTTATTCATCTTTTCATAATTTTGGCTTAATGAATTTATTTATGAAAACGGGGCCTAAAAGACTCTTCTGGGACCAAAAAATCAATATTCTCTATAATTGGTCATATAATTGTGCTTATATTGAAGCTTTTTATAAAACTATCTTTATTAGTGGCATAAGAAGGTTAGCAGAACAAATGTCTTTTTTTGATAGAGGGGTAATTGATGGAATTACGAACGGGGTTGGTGTTATAAGTTTCTTTGTAGGAGAGGGGATAAAATATATGGGGGGCGGTCGAATTTCTTCTTATCTTTTCTTTTATTTATTTTATTTATCCATTTTTCTTTTTTTAGTAATTTACTACTTACTATAGCTATAGTGACGTTTTCTTTTACTTTATTTTTCGATGAGAACAGAAAGAAAAAGAATAAGCCTACTCCGCGGAGCAATGCCAACATAAGCCAAGTCCCAACCCGAGTATGAAACATTGTCGCCAAAAGGAGGCAATATTTTGATTGACATCCTCTGATTCCGTAGAACAAGAGATAGCCATTCCTAATATAATCAGACAAATCTCAGTCTCAGTTTTACTAAACGTCCCCTTAACCAATTTTTCCATTCATTTATTCTCATATTGTGGATTTTCTTATGCCCTGATTTCGAATGAGATATTCCTTGTCTTCTAAAGGAATCTTTTATTTGATCCTTAAGAAAAAGAAGTGTTCCCTGATATTGAAGTACAGATTTCCAGTGATACTTGTTAATAATTTGAGTTTGTGATAATTTGTAAAATACGTATGCCTGTGACAAAGAGGCGAGATCGCAAAAAGAATATTCATTATTATTACTACTATTAGAAATAGAAAGTGATTCTTTTATAGTCGAAATAAAACGCATTTTTTTTTGATTTGGTTCATCATTAGGACTGTATTTCACAAAAGTGTTCTTATTTGATTCAAGAAAAACTTTGACATTGATTCTCATACTATTAATTATATATAAAGGGATCTCTATGTATATCCTTTCAATAAACAATTTTACGAAATAGTGCCATTTGCGTATTAATCGGGTATTCCTTCTTTTGAATATTTGCAAAATCCCTTTCTGCGGCTCTAATTTCTTATCATCATAACTTGGTTTCTTAGAACTCATTTCGATATCTGGAATTCTAATTATTTTTATAGTTTCTGTTGTGATTGTTTTAATTTGATCTTTGATTGCATTTGTACTATCAGCCATATCAGGTATTTTTTTTGATGTTAGGGAATCATTTATCCAATCCATGGATCTAACTTGATCGAGCGATTCAGTAATAGGATTATTACTTACTATATCATTATCATTTTTTCTATTTATACTTAATTCCTCCCACTCAGATACTGGAATTGTCTTTACTTTTCTAAGTTCTTGGATTTTTCTTTTGATAAATCCAATTATTTTGAAAATCCAACGTATTTGTTTTTTTAAAACCTTTCTAAACCTTTTTGTTCTTTGCTTTAAAATTCTTAGAGCTAGAAAACCTTCCTTTTTCACTTTTTTGAGGTTTGTATCAATTTCTTTCCAAATAGGTTTAAAAAAGGAGGGTTTTTCTCGGTAAGGGCCAAAGGGTCCTTCGGCTTCCATTCCGAAAGGTGTTAAAAAACAAAAATTCCCTTTTTTACCTTTTCCTTTCTTTTTCATTGGATCTTTATGATTAGATTCTACTTGAGGTTTGTGCCAAGGTTTTAGATCGAAAGGAAATAGGATCTTTATCTGAATACCATCGTCTAACCAATTTTGGGGGAATTCATTTTCTGATAATGGAATCCCTTCATAAGTACATTTAACATGCATTTCTTTACTCCACGCTTTCCAATCCTCGCGCCACTCGGGACATTGAAATAATAGCATACGGCCAATATTTTTGGCTATTATCAACGAGGGCAGTATTATATATTTTCTAAGAAATGATAGGGTTACTAAAAGCACGCCCCTTAGTCGTTGAGCCTCATAAAGTTCGAAAAAGTCTGCCACCTTCTTCTCCTCCACCTCTTCCCTCGGATCTTTTTGCTCTGCTTGCTCCAGCCTTTTTTTCTTTTTTTCTTCTGTATCTTTAGAATGCGAATGAAAAGTTTTGAATTCCACGCATTTACCCACCAAATTTCTGATTCTGAAAAGCAAACTCTGCATTTCGAGGATATCAAAAGAAAAAAAAAAAAACAATTTTCTGTCTTCTTGGCCCAAAAAAAGCGGGGAACGCACATATGGGTGAAACAGTGGAAAAATAGAAATTTTGCGTCGTTGAGCTCGCATGGATCCTTTAATTAAATCGCGATCAAAATCTGGTTCTTCTAGATAGGAAAGCAAAGCAATTTCTTCCGGTTCCTCCTCCTCCTTCTTATCTTCCTTATCCTTAATAGTATTCTTAGGATTTTCAATAGTCCGAGCATTCTCGGCAGTTTTATCTGTCTTATCTTCGTCAGTAGTAGTCTTAATATTCTCGGCAGTCTTATCTGTCTTATCTTCGTCAGTAGTAGTCTTAGGATTTTCGATAGTCCGAGCATTCTCGGCAGTTTTATCTGTCTTATCTTCGTCAGTAGTAGTCTTAGTATTTTTTTCGATAGTCCTAGCATTCGCACCAGTCTCCGTCTCTTTCTCAGTCTCGTTCTCAGTCTCGTTCTCAGTCTCTTTCTCAGTATAAATGACTACGCGTCTTACTTCTGGTGAACAAATATCATAAGCCTGATTTTCCTCTTCTTCATTGTCTTTTGGCTCGTTTTCCAAATCCCCCCAATCCACGTTCAATTTGTATGACCATCGAGGAACCTTTTTTTCGATTTCAAAGTTTTCGATTGCAATTTCAAGGTTTTCAATTTCATCATTTTCGATTTCATCATTTTCGTTTAAATTCAAAGCCGTATTAGGCCTTGGTTCCCCTGCAAATTCACTTCGAATTTCTCGATCTTCATCTTCAAATGCACTTTGATATTCTTTATCTTCGTCTTCAAATGCACTTAATGCACTTTGATATTGATATTCTTTTTGTTGTTGATCTTCACTTTTTTTGTTTTCTTGATCTTCTTTCCTTTTGTCTTCTTGATCTTCAAATTCTCGGAAATCATTAGGAAGGATATCTTGAAGCTTAAGCTTATTCCACATGCTTGTTAGGGAATCTTCTATCGGGTTGTTTAAAGGATTGTTGATGCTTGAGTCCAAATCGAAATTTCTAATTGTTCCACGGTGGGGTCCGCTCAAAAAAGGATCATACACTTTTGGTAAGCAGTTTTGCTCAGTCCCATCATTGTACAATCTAGTCCTTTTTTCAAGTACATCATCAAGAGAACCCTTGTCTAGAGCTTCAATTCGCTTGATAAATTCGTTGCTTAGGCTCTTTCTTTTTTGTTCGTTGGTAGAAACCCAACGATTATATAGTTCTTCCGAGGATCTTGTTTCTGTCGTGTCTAAAAACCACCTTTTTTGTATCATTTCAAAAAAAGTTGACAAACTGGGTGGATATGTAAAAGAGATTCTTTGTTTTCCGTCACTTAGGCATGTAGCAAAAAAATATTGTGCCATTTCGTTTTCGTTTCTTACAGCATTTGCAGGTTGATTGGTTGTTATATATCGCAATGGACGATTCCATCGTTTATAATCGAAAAGAAGAGTCACAATAGGTTTTTCAAATTTCTCCTTTGTTTTTTCCTCTTCATCCACTTGGATCTCTTCGGAATCGGAAGTGGTTTCTATTTCTACATCTGTTTCTTCCTCACTTTCCCCCATTTCTTTTTTTTTTTTTGAGTTTTCCTTCAGTTTCTTAGTGAAAATAGGCGAGGGTATTCCGCCTAAATTGTAGGCACAGGTGATAAATAAGAGAATACTCAAAATTCGACCCATAGAAGTTCTCAAGTCTGCCACAAGGTACTTATTTGATCT